CCCCGAGCCCGAGGGGGATCGTCGGAGGGCACCAAATCCTGTTTTTTTCCTCCCGTCCTCAAAAGAGGCGCCGGAGGCCCAAACTCATCCGGAGTTGGAGAGCTAAATAAAAAAAGACTTTCTCAACATAAAAAAAAAACTGCCCTTCCCTTCCATATAGATCGTCGTGGCATGAACTCATTTCTGCCTTTCCCCACTCCTGCCCGAAATCCAGCTGGGGCCCTCAAGGTGAGGCCGAATTTCATTACCTTTTGTGCGCCTCTCACCTCCTCCATGAGGATGATCCACTGAATTCATTGCAACACCACGAACAATGGGGCGTCTGCCTAACCACCGGCTTTATCCTTTCTAAGCTTTCGTGCATCATGGTTGGGATTGGAAACTATACCAATAGTAGCTCGGCATCGGGAATCAATGACTTTTTCAACACCCGAAGGTAGCCGCACAAGCCTAAGAGAGAGTGTAGGGGGCCTTCATTATTTTAGCTTTAGTTCCTGCGCTGCGGCTCGAGCCAGCCTTGCGCCTTGGCCTGAATGACATTTAATATAATGTAACCATCTTCCTATACGTATATCGACTACTGGTATGCGATTTCTATTTTCGAATTTAGAGAGAGTCTCGCCTGTCTATAAGCAGGGGAGGCGTGGCCAAGAAGCAGCCAGCTGACTGCCCCCTTCCACTCGGCCTTTCTTCGCTGTGTGAATAAGGTCTTAGTATGGATGGGCATTCCGGGCGGGTCGCAATAAGTCGCGGGTCGAAGGTTTGGACCAATCGCAATTTATCAACATTTTGCCTGCTTCCAATTGATGACTGGCTATTATATAAGTGTTGACCTAAGCCCCTGTGCCGGGGCTCGGCTCCCGAACCGTACGTGAGCTGCCTCGTACGGCTCTTCCTAAGAACTGGAAGCCCCCTCTCTCTAAATAGAAATTAGAAAAAAATGAGACATCAAAAAAGACTTTTTCAAAAAGCCTTTGCCCTCCTATTCAACGGGGCTATTAGAGAAGCAGCTTCGTTCCTTGACTTCTTTGCTCAGTCAAACTTCCTTTTCCTTGTTCCTTAGTGTAGTCTCGGTCCATAGTTTAAGACTCCGTTCCTTATGCCTAGTCTATATCCACAGCTGACGTGGCTCCGTACCGACGCCTTTCCCTTTGTCGACGGCTAAGTGACTTCGTAACCTTATTTTATTTCGTATTTTCTTTCTTACTATATCATAGGTCTTCGTCGGTAAACCCCTTCGCCTATAGGCCTATAGGATAGGATAGGCGGCAGCTTGGCTTCGCTATCGCTCTGGTATAGAGTCCGTGTAGTCGTCGGCCTTCCTACCAGAAGGCCTATGAGTGGTCGGCCTTTCGAATGCCCCCTTCCTTACTTTTCTGAGAAGCCCTTTACGACTATAAAGGACAGGGGGCTGTTCACCTTTGGAAACTTAGCTACACCGGTCACGACATGTTGTTTGTTGATATTTATTGAGGAGTTTAGCTGACTGAATCCATAAACCTAGAAAGTCACCGTCACGGGTACTTTTTTGACTCTAACTCTATAGGTAGGTATTGGTGGAGCTTGCGTAATGTAGTTGTAGTTAAGGCTGCATTGAAGTCTTTCTTTTTCTTTTTTGAAGATCTACTGAAGTATCAAAGGCGAACCCCAGGCCGGGACGTCTGGCAGAATGCTTGGCCTCCTGCGCTGGAAGCCCGAAGGGTGAGCTTCTGGTGGTTAGCTTCTAGAACTAGATAATAGGCATTAGGCATTCTGAGCTGGAAGGGGGCAAGCAAATTAAGGGAGGCGGGCCGACTACAAGAAGCGAAGCTTAGGGAGCGACGGCCGACCACTACATAAGCTGCTGGCGGAGAAAGCTCGAGGAGCTTCCCTTCAATTCGTTGCTAAGTCAATGTCTTAGGCCTCCGAGTCAGCCCGCGCTTTTTCGAAGAATCCTGCACCCAGGGGCATACGGCCTGGCGGGCCTTCCCTTTCCGCCGGAGCTTCCTGGGCGTTGCCCCGTTCCCCAATCAGATGTTTGGATGTGAGCTATACTCCGCGAGGAGCCAAACGGGCGTATGGCCTTGCCATTTGACCTCTCTTCCCGTGTGACTAGGAATGCTCAGTGACAACCTCTCAATTGTCACCGCCTGGCCTCTCTTGCTACCGCGGTAGCACCTAGTGTGGTCAGCACCAATCGTGTTCGGACAACGAAGCTTACACTCATTCACATTGGTTCATCCTGCTATGTCCCGGGCCTTTTGCTCTTCTAACGTAAAAGGTGGCCGGCCATTCGTCAAGGCCCCAGAATCCGCTGGACATCTCAGCGGCGGGATTGAATACCCGCATCCGATCGAAGTTCCATTTTCCCCTAAAGGAGAGCTGTTTCTAGGTGGGTCGCTTCGCGCAAGACATTGCTTAGGACCAACGGGTCACACGACAGGTGCACGATCGACTTTGCACGCTCCATCCTTCGGCACTTCGCCTATCGGCTTGGCAGGCAAGCTACCTTGATCCGTCTTCGGCTTCGATTCGTTATGTTCAGAAGCTCCAACAAGCCTTAAAGTCTCTTGCCGCCTATGCCAAGAAAGCGCTGCTTTACGTTTGATCCTATGTGCCCAGAGAATGCTATGTGTTCTCCACTTTCGGACCTCGCAAAGAGAGAACGTGTTTTTTCCTCTTACTTTCTCTCTCATTCGCGGAGCGAAGAAAGCGGGCTTTGCCCCAGCTACCGCTATCCTTGGGAAACTCAAAGAGCTACCGAAGGAAAGGGATGCAGTCTCCCCCTTGGCCTTTGGAGAGGAGAAGGCAGAGAAGAAGACGTCCTTCGCGCAAGTTTTTTTGCTTCCTGCGCCCTTACTAGTACTAGCTTGACTAGTACTAGTAAAGGGGCTCTGGCTCTTCGACCAAGGAGGCATTCCGGTAGGAAGGCCGACCACTACATAAGCCTCCATCAGTCCAGGAGAGAAGCAAGCTACCTTTCTTTGATCCACCTTCACGGACAGGGAAGAGAACGAAAAGAGTCCGCGTATGGTGGGCGTGGTAGGTTCGAGGATCTTACGCGGCGGAGCGAACTCTTCTATCGTCTTGCATTTCCTCTGGCAGCGTAGCTGCACCCCCTCGATCCATCGTACTAGAGCGATCCGAGAAGAACGATTAGGGTCATATTCTATCCTTTCTACAATGCCCATAGACGAAGTGCTTCGTTTCAGATCCATTCTTCGCTGCAATCGCTTCGATCCACCCCCTCGGTGAAAAACAGTAATACGCCCTGAAGAATTCCTACCAGCGGACTTCCCTGTACGTGAAGTGAATTGTCTCAGTGCTCTCCCCTCTTGGCTTTGTCTCATTGTTCGTAATCATTCGATTCCGTTCGAATTCCGACTCCTGCAAGGGAAGAGTCAGCAAGAGCAGCCCAGAGATGAGAGGAAGAGGCGTGGTATCCACTGGTTTCAGTAGTAGGAGTTGCCCATTGTTCACCGAAGTCGTCAGAGAGGGAATCCTCGTGCTTTTCATTGGACAAAGAGGCTATCTAAAGTCTATTAATCAATAAGCAAAGTCTAAGGAAGACATATATCAATACCAATCCCCCTACTCTCTACTAATGACATATGATTTCACTACCTAGACTGCTAACGTTTATAAGACTCCTTCCTATGTCGGAGACAGAACCCCTTGTCTTCAGTCGCTATCCCTGGGTGGTACGCAGAAGTCACGGGTCCGTCCCGCCTCTCGTACACATACAGAAAAGAAAGAGACGGTTTGGAACCGGCCCAGGCCCCAACCCCAAAGAGAAACAATTCGAAGAAGGGGCCTCGAAAGAAGCGCACTCTCTGGTTTGTATGGATAGGGAAGATTTGTAAGTAATTTAGACTCTTCTTATCTTATCTTATGAGTTAAAGAAAGATGCTAGGTTAATGACTAGGGCCGGTCGTATAAATCCTTGTTCTTTTGTTCTGGGAAAGCGAAAGCCAGCACCTAAGAAGAGAGAACCTTCCTGTCCTTTAGTTCGGAGATAGAGGGAGCACGTTAGGGCGGATCAGAAAGAAGGAACTGAAACCTAAGTTCAATGCAGAATTCTTTTTGCGAGTGAAGTGAAAGTTCAGTTGACTATAGCTTATTGGCAAGCGGGAGGTACAAGTGTCGCAGATCAAATTGTCGGCAAGCAAGCTCAGAAGAAACCGACTTTCCTTTCCGGCTAGTGGTAGCGGTTGAGAGCGAAGCGAACCTTTTCTTAATGTAATGTTCATTACCTTCTCCCCCCTTTATTTCCATTCATATTCATTCCTTTCAGGATCAGTCGTGGTCTTACAAACTATACCGATGGTATGAACAAATCCCTTTCTTCATACAAAAGAAAGATGTTAGCCGCACGCCGTCTACCGTTGAGTTAGCAACCAAAATCAAAAAATTTCTAAGAACATAAAAAAAAAAGAAAGGTGGTAGGCCGAAGAACCGTTGAACGCTTCAACTTGGCCACTGAAGAAGGCTGGGCGAGAGACTAGGCCAACGTCACTGCTTACTTTAATGCCATGGTTGGAGCTTTGGGCTCCATAGACGGAACTATGTATTTAGGTGGGAAAGAACGCATGCAATGGGGATTGGATTCTGTCTGTCGGAGGTTCGAGAATCTATGAAAGGACATCTAAGACTAAGGAAGAATTCAATAAAGTCCATTACTGAGAGAAGTGGTGATCTCGTCTTGCTTGCTGGGAGAAAGGAAGCTTCCGGACCACCTTTTCCAGCCAGATAGCGAGACTCAGCAATTCACACTAACTGAAAGCGGCCGAGAACACGTACCTATCCCTTACGGGAATCGAACCCGTGTCTTCGACATGAAAAGACGATGTCCTAACCACTGGACGAAAGGGACCAACAAGCCATTCTTCATATACTTCAGCTCCGAGAATAGAAGTGGTTCGTTTTCTTTCTATACGCAATTCAAGATTGAGTTTGTGTTCATGTTGGCGATTTCTGATGTGAATTCGTCGGGTCGTCCCCCCTTCCTACGGGTTCCCCCACCGACCCAGTGATACACCAACCACGCGCCTTTCCTTTCTCCGATCATAAAGTCCCCCGATCTCTTTCTTTGTCTTTCATCTCCCCCTGAACAGAATAAGTGACGGCCCCGAGAAAAAAAAAAATAGCTGACTTTCCTTTAAATATTTAAATAAAAGGAAAACTCGCTTTTACGTGCGAGTAACTATGAATGTCGAATGTCGTCTTCTTTCTTTATGTCACTCTTAGCACTAAAATATTGAACTCTCACTTGCGCCTGCTTTTATAAAATCTCATCCTTACTGGCCGCCTGCTGGTCTAAGCTTTATTTTATATCTATCTCTATTTCTTACTTACTTACTTTATCACAGCACAGGATTGCTCTTTAACCTAGCTTGAAAATGAACTGCCCCTTCAAAAAAAAGCTCACCTGGTCTCGAAAGGAAGGGGAAGCACTTAGCATTCCATTCACCTTAAAAAAGGCACTGAACTTCACACTCGCTTAAAGAAGACCTGAGCATCACACCAAGGAATCCAACTCATACTGAATGGCTGAGAACTTAAATAGAACTAGATAGGCTTTCAACAGGATTACCCTAAACTCACAATGGTCAAACCCCAAGGATAAACCCTCTTTCTTTGCTCGTATCCATATCCTCAAAACCTCCTAGACCTACTATCACAATCAAAATAAAGACTTTGCGCTAGAATGAAAACCTTAGCACCACTCCCTGTAACGAACTCCTACCTCCCTTAAAAAGATTGCTTACACTTTGTATGTACGGGTCTCGGTAAGGCTTACCTTCAAACAAAACTGAAAATGGAACAGGTTCCCAGGGAAACAAAGGCCAAGTGCGGATTCGTCGAAGCTCTCTTATCGTTAGCCCTCTCAGGGAATTATCTATATTCATATTATCCTGCCGAAAAAAGATGCTTGCTTGCGTAAGGCACCACTTTCCTAAGCTTTATAAGATAAGATCTAAGCTAGATTAGCTGACGTCTCTTTCCCTTGTCAGCTTGCTGTCAAACTAACTTGCCCGAATCAACTGCTTGATTATAAACTGCTAGTCTGAAGGGACTCTTACTCGTTGGTTGGCTCATCTGGATCGCCATCGAAGCACTGATAAGAACTAGAGATTGTTAGCGCCTTATCCACCACGTTAGAGTGAGTCTTACTACTGAGAGTCTGCCCTTTAGCCCATTAGCTCCTTTTTAACCCTTCTATAGATATAGAACGCTTGTGGGGAACCCCCTTATGGAACTCTTCCTCGAACTGCTGATACCCCTTTTGCCTTTGCCTTACCCGCTAGCCCCGCCCCTTAGGACCAGATTGAATCAAAAATCTTGCTATTAAGGATCGCCGGGTGTGATTACAGAATAATCCTAGATGCGGAACTTGCCGGGTTCTTTCATGCCTCTAGCTAGGTGGAGGCTTACGCTTACTTTGGATATATATCTAAATATAAGGACTCTATATAGGGATAGGCTGGCAAGCGGTTCAAGGAAGGTAACTTTTTGAATCCCAGTTGGCCTCGTCATTATTCTTTTGTCGTGATCCTTTCTTTCGTCTCATCTTCTATCGAAAAAGGCCTTTCCGCTCTTTCCTTCTGCTAATGATTGATTCGTCCGGAATGTCCTTTCTAAATGTGAAAAGTTTCGGGTCTCTCTCTTTAGGGGTCGAGGTAAGCACTCAAAGGCATGCGCGTGAAGAAAGGACTTCCCTACTTCTCTAGCTTAGCCTACCTCGCAAGGGCTGGCTTTCGCGCTAGGGCCCTAGAACTAGCAGCTCCCTTTCTTAGGTAGGCGTGAGCAAGCTATATCTTCGTAAAGGGCTAAGCTAAGGATAAAGATCTTTCTGCGGGATTGAATCTAAGGCGGAACCTAGAAAGACAAAGCAAGCATCGGCCGAACTCAGGGGACTGCCCGGCGGAGCACCACCAAATGCAGAGAGTTACCACAAGCCTGAGACGACTTCTACTACTTCGCCAGCTTCGAATCCTTAGACAAGAGCTAAGACGGATTGAATCGAAAGCTTTCTTCTTTTTGGCTTAGACCGATAAAGGGAATAGGGGTGAGGAGGTAGACTAAGTCAAAGGCATTGCTCTTCACTTCCTTTCGAGTAGGGGTAGGCCCGTGACCAAGACAGAAAAAGAAGGAATTGCTCCGGTTCTGGATCAAGGTTTTCCAATAGCTGATTATTAAAAAACAAAGGCAGAGCCACTACCACTACCATACATAATAAGCAGCACAAACAGTATCACGGCCTCCAGATACGGATCCCGCGCCAATGGACTTTGTTGACCGGGAAACTAAGCAGAAATTGCAGTTTACTCCGGCATATTCAGATCTCATTGCAAACCCAGTAGTTGAACCAGCATCACCGGTAGCGCTTATAGAGCAGCGTCCAAAAAAGCATAAATCAGGCAAAGAGCCAGGTCAGGGAAGCCTCCTTGTGAACAAAAAGCCGGCGGAAAGAAAGGACCTATATCGGAGAAACTGCAGGTCGAACCTAGGGGCATCTCTAGCTGACACAATATCCGACAAAAACAAAGTCATTTTCGGCTCAAACTTCAGCAAAGGTAGCACAGTCAGCAGCATTATATCCAGTGCCCACCCATACGGATCCCGAGCCAATTACAGGGGCGGGGCACTTATACGTCTCTCTCGCCTCTATAGTGATGCTGCGCGATAGATCCACTTGTTTGGATGGGTAAATCACTAAATCAACCGGTGTTCTGGCCACTCCCATCACTTATAGGTAAAAGCTCGCGGGTTAGAAACCCTTTTTACGGTACTTGGTTTGAAGCATAGGTAGATCGGGATCAATATAAGTCAGTAAGCCCCACCAATGCCTAAGATATCCACCAGCAGATTCTCCAAAGGAAGCATAGAAAGTTTACCCTTTCAGCGATCTTCGAAAGAGAGTATGCTCTTCTTGATGCAAACGATGGAGTAAGGAATGAAGATATCAAGGTTTTGACAGTTGAAAAAGAAAGGCCATATCTTGCGGGCTGCCCCTGTATCAAACAACGGGAAAGGTCTTTTTTCTCTCTCTCTCTGATACGTCGCGTCGGCCCTAGCCAAGTGGAAAAAGAGCTGGCGGGCAAAAGATAAAAGACCAAAAAAATGTCATCCATTTCTGGATTTCCTGAGCGAGGAGTTGAACCAAAGCCAGCGCTAACTATTCGGTGAATTGGGTCGGGTATACTAGGGTGCTGTTCCCTAACCCTAGCGTAGCTAGGACGGTAACAAGTCACAGTCCTGGGAAGAGGGGCTACCTAGCAAGCTTATAAGGGTGAAATCAAAGGAATCTCTTTCATCATTCAACTTTTAGATGCTAAAGAAAAGATGTGCTTTCAAAGGGCTTTCTTTAATTAGTTCTATTCCACCGCCGGTCCTATCACTATCAGTAGTAAACACGAATTCCTTTATTCAATTTAGTTCTCCTCCCTAACGGCACACTGTATATAATCTCTCTATATGGCCAATGATCAAACTTGTATGTGTTCAGCATATTGAAAGTGACATTGACAAAGCAAAGCACGGATTCCCTAGAATGTTAGAACTCAGACATGACAGAGAAGGTAGTCAAAAACGGTACGCTAAGCTCCTTGCTTCGTCGCTTCTGTTTTCAGTCAGAGAATGATGTTTTAAGCATCTCTCTATGCCAGGCATCTATCTGACCTGACAAGGAGGTCGACTTTGATATCTCAACCCTGATCTCTACGGTTGGTTGAAGGTGTCTTGGATTGGAAGACGGGTCGAAATTAGATCTGGATAGAAGATTCATCTACGCTGGCAAAAGGGCTTTCATTGAATCAGACTTTCCCAATGCTGCTCCTCTCCGATCCCCTCGCTGTGCTTGAGTGGCATGAAGCTACTAAACGAAAGCTAACTAACGTATCGGCGATATCAAACAGATTCTGCCCTGGGGAGAGCGGCTGAGACAAATCAAGATCTTGTGTATTCCCCCATCCCTCGCTTTGACAAACTTTCTATCGCTACGCCCCTGGGATTGGCGGGAAGGTCTATTAATAGAATAGTGGTGCGGTATCTGGGAACTCCTCTTTCGAAATGGGAAGAATAGCCTAGTAAAAGAAAGAGCCTACTTTCGTACTCAAGGGTCTACACTGTCCTTCTGATACAGAATAGAATCCGATACTATTCAATATGATGGTCTTGCTGCTGCTCTGTTCTCCGCTGTTGCAAGGAAGAAGCCCTGCGCTTAGCTCGAGCAGTGGATTAGGTAGAGAAGATAGTTGTGAACGACTCCGCTCTTGTTGATTTGTTGAACAACTTTCATCCCTGTGCTCAATGCCCGGACCATAGAGAAAAGATGGGCTCTTCCGTCTGTTGTCACAAGTCTTGTTGACTCAGCCGGGAGTGAAAGAGATTCTCTGATTCGACGTTCTCCAAATCCCAATAGGAAAAGCTTAATGGCAGCTAGATGGCCGGCTCTCTTGATGCAGGATTTCTCAGTCGGCGGGGGTCTTAGGATTCATTAGGAAGAAAAAGCAAGATCTCCTGTCTGATAAGGGCTCTTTAAGAGATATCGTTCCTTGACAATGGCCGCGGGTAAGCTCCGTCGTTCGCCGATGATGGCAGGTGCCCAAGAGCTGTAGTCTAAGTCAAGTCTTTCCCCAGTCCACGCCCCGACCCTAAGAGAGAAATCTGTAGCTACTCTTGCTATTATTCACCTATTCGATTTAGGAGACTCACCGATAGAGCTAAACCAAAAAGTACCAGTTGTTGATTCTCTCTTGTTCGCTAGTACGTACAATTGTGATTGATGAGCATATGGAACCTCTAAAGTGAAAAGCTCTTATTCAGTCAAGCATGGAATACCCCCTTGGGGGCCTAAGAGCCATAGATCACTAGCGCTAGAGAGAGCCGGTGCCTTCGTTCGGGTAGGTGGGTGGAAAAGCTTACTACTAATAGATGCAAGCTATCCTAGTGCGATGGGTGAATATGGGACTTTGTTTGAGAATGAGCTTACTCTTTTTGGAACACCCCCTTCACAGACATTTGTCTGGCCGCCAAAAACCAGATAGGTTTGGTAGGTGTAAGGTAAGAAGAAGGCTCTTCGGCTTGGGTTGATTTACGCTTTAGCAGTTGGCAAATAGGCCCAATGGTAGAGATCAACTAGGCTACAGAGCGAGACTCCTCATACGTCCTATACAACCATAGTCTTAGTAGCCGCTATTGACTGACTTACCGAGAGCAAGATGGGATGGTACCAGTGGAAGAGAGTCATCGAAGAAGATTCTTTTTCTATCATAAAAATTTTAAATTGCCCGATCAAACAAGAAGCTTAAGATGACCAATCGGCGGATTTCCCTGGGGTTCATGACTTTGCCGCCTTAACTCTCTAAACGGATGCCCATACTTCGTCGCTTCTCAAACCTATCGAATCAGAATTGCTTCACCTCTTCGATTACCCGTCTGACACAACTAGATTAGTGTAAAGCCCATAGGCGTATTATGGCACCACTAGCAATGATCTGCTCGATGCAACAACAAAGAGTGAGGCAACAGATTTGGATTAGTCCCTGTCTTATGGGAATCCCAAATTATGGTCCGTCCGTCTGAGAGAGGGTTTGTCTGTTCATCAAGCGTATGAGTCTTTTTGGATCCCTTCCCGGGGGGGGGGGGTAGCTCATAGTTTAAATCTAGTTCTGGCTAATTAGCTTTCTTAAATCAATTGAAGAGAGGTTCTATTCAAGTGTTGTTATTGTCACCCTCATCGAGGAGTGGATAGCCACCCTTTCCTTTCTTGTAGAGCCAGAGTTCTAAGCCTAAGTCAATCTAACGGAATGCCAGTCGATGAACATAGACGCCTGCTAAGCGGAATGGACCAATGCGACATTGACTAAAGAAGGTAGACAAAACAAAAAGGCAAACTATAGAAAAAGCCAAGCTGACTGAATGAAATGCCGCAGCTGACTCTGACTCCGGTTCGGTACCTACTCCATATCTGAAGATTGACCACAGCGCCTTACCGCCCTTGCTTGGAGTTCGATCCACACACGGCATGAACTATTCCCAAAAGGCAGTTTGGACGGTGTGCAGATCTATAGGTGCTTTCGCTAAGGATCTTACATGGAAGCGCCGAGACAGATATATCCAGGTCTCGTTCATCTTTTGTCTATCCTATCCCTATCTATAGTGACGGTAGGCAGACGCTTCATACCACAATAGACGAGGACTGTATAGCTTCCGACGCTCTTTTGGATAGCTACACTTCCTTCTAATCTTGGAAAGGCTTCTTCTCCGTTGCACTGATGCCTTATCTTCCTTTCTTGTAATTGTAATCAAGGAAGTAGGCGCTAGGGCTTCTATTAGGCGAGAGCATCCCTTTCTATTTAGATATCTTCGAGTGCTGGATGAGTAAGGGCCCCGGTTCTTAGAAAGAGATTCGCGATTGCATCCTTCTTTCCATTTCTTGTCATCAAAGTAGAGGTTCTACCTTCCGCTTGCCCTTCGATCCAGCTGCCCAAGCGCTCGATTGCTATGAAAGATCTGTCTTCTTGTCTCACGAGTCCCGTGTTCTAAGGATGGTCTTCTTAAGGAAAGGAGAGGATTAAAGGTTACTTTAATAGAATGAGGGTTAGCGGTACATTACAGACCGTCAGGGAGAGGTTAGTCCTTCGTGTGAATGAATGAGAGAATTGACGATGGGAATAGCACTCAGAGGAGGTCACGAGGCTCTCATCTAAGTCTTTCGATTTCTTGTTTTCAACCTTTCTGGGCCTGGTTGTTACGATCTATGATAGAATGAGGGTGCCGCTGAGAGCCGTAAGTAGAGAATGTCCCAAGCAAGCAGTAGCCAAGAGCACTACCTGGAGCAGCCGGAGAAAGACCGATATGCGTGGATAAGAGAAGAGATAGGCGCTCGTAGACTTCTTTCTGTTCTTTTTGGCTTCTTTTCTTTAAAGCTGGATTGGATGGCTGCTGCCTGTCCACTTGCATTGATTCATGCCTTACCGCGGGCCCTGGTAAGCTTCTTTTTTCTTGTTTCACTCCAATCTCGATCTGTCAGCTTCAGTTCTTTACTTCTTTCCTTTTCTTCTCATTCGATATATTATGTGCAATTAATGTTTTTGAATCATAAGTTAAAGTAAAAGTGTTAGTTGGTCGTTGTTCTTCCAAAATAGAAAATGGATTCATTTTTTTGACTATTTCTTTAAACTTTAAAAAAGAGTTGTCATATCTCGGTAATGGGGTCTGCTGATTCGGAATCACGCTCTGTAGGATTTGAACCTACGACATCGGGTTTTGGAGACCCACGTTCTACCGAACTGAACTAAGAGCGTTTTCTTATCACATCACAGTAGATACGACTGTAAAGAAAAAAGGATGATTTTCTTACTTACCAAAAATTTGTATGCATATAGTCTCATTAAATAAAAGATTTTTTATGTCCAATTTGAATTGATCTTAATGGATTCCTCGTTACTGCCCAGAGGAGAAGGGTAGGGATGACGGGATTGGAACCCGTGACATTTTGTACTGTACCCAAAACGGCCAAGCTGCGCTACATCCCTTTCAATTGGTCTACGGGTGTCATTGTAGAGAATACCTGCCCTGTTTTCCACATGGTTATTTCCTCTATCGAAATAAAATGTCTCTTGCCATTTCTTCTTTTTGGTCTTTTTTGTTTATATACTCATCATCATCCCGCCGCTCCTACCAACCAACGCTTACTTATATGAATATGAGAAAAAGAAAGAAAAAAAAAAAAGGGTTATTTAATTTCGAAATAATCAGCCCGCTCGGTTCCGCCCATTCCCGCTAGAAAGAGTTGCATGCGAGAGAGATCCCAATTCTGTGTATGCGGCAAGCTTACTTAATGGAAAATACCGCCAGCTTCCACCCAGACAAAAAACGTGAGCGCCTAGCGCGAAAGGTTGCTTTACTAGAAAATATAAGGCGCGTTAGCGCTTTAGTCTAAGGGGCGGAGCGTCGAAGAAGCGAAGCGAGCCTAGAGTAGCAGCCTCTTATCTTACGTTTTTCAGGCCCCTTGACTTGATATTCTATTAGTAAAGCGCTAGCGCCCCTAAAGAGTAAGGCTCTTCTGCTATCAATGAAACAAAAAAAAAGAAAGACAAAAACCCTTTTGTATAGATCGAGACTTGTAGCTTGATTCTTTACTCATTCCATACTGGGAATAATTGCAGGAAATCGTTCGATAACACTTCTTCCAATTTATCAATGATATCAGACTCCCGTGAAACTCTTTCAATGAAGTGAAGTTCATTCTTACAAAGCAAATAGCATTTCCTATTGATTTGTCCGACACTGGACTGGACCTATTCAGATTCTGAATTATCCGTCGCTACGCTGTTCCCAAGGACTAGCAAAATCGAAATAGCGAAATTCTTGGGTCATCTCAATGGGTTCAGAAACTACACGTTTCTCTGGATCATCATAGCGTACTTCCACATATCCACTCAGAGGAAGGTCTTTTCGTAATGGATGACCCTCGAAACCATAATCTGTTAATATACGGCGTAGATCCGGATGATTGATGAAAGAAACACCAAACATATCCCAAACTTCTCGCTCCCACCGGCCGGCTGATGGAAATAGACTGACTACCGGAAATATTCGTGTTACTTCGTCTGCACTGGTTTGTACACGAATGCGTGAGTTATACCGAGTACTAAGTAAATTATAGACCACTTCAAATCTTCGTTTTCGAGAGGGATAATCAACTCCGCAAATATCGATCAAAACTTGAACCCTTGTATAGGTATGAAATTTAAGAAAGCACAACAATTGAAATAGGTAATCCGAATTGGTATCAGATCTATTACCATGTTCCGATCTTTCCATTTTTTTGACCCATTTCTTGGGGAGAGTCTCCCAACTATATTTGAAAAAAGATTGGTTATCCATAAATAAAGATAAAGAAAGCTTTCTTGTAGTTCCGCTTCTTGCTCTAAAAATGAGGATGTCGGAAATCGCTTGGTCCAACCAAGAAAGACATGGGACTTTTGGGCGTCTTTTTCTTCTCTTACGAGATTTCGAGTTGGATGACGCCCCTAAAGGCCTTCTAAACTGTCTTTTCTACATGTTTACCAGGCATTGTCATTGAAGTAGGCAAGGCCAATCCATCTGTCAGCTTCTAGGTCAAAAGCTAGTAATATGTCTTTCTCGTCCTAAATTAAATAAGTACGAACTTCAATTGCGGCTTACGCTCTCGTTACAGGCAGATGAGAGGAAGGCACTTAAAGAACAGGTGGGCATATGGGTAACTCATATTCAGGTTATCCAGCTGGGAAAGAAATGGAAAAGCCTTTCCAGGCAAATCGAATAAGGTGGCAACCAAGTGCCCGTCTTGCTCCCCTTCTTTTGAATGGAATGGATTTCCTCTAATTTATCTGTTGTAGCTTCACCTAGTAAGGAGACTTGATTCTATTTCGCCTAAACTATTTATCTGCCCCTTTTAACCAAGGGTGCCAAAGGTATAAGACAAATCGAAGAACCTAATGGATCGAACTTTCTTATTTTTATAATGATAAAAGGATGTAGCCCCCAGGTAAGAATCACTAGAAGTAAGCTAATTTCGGAAAGAGACTGTCCATTGCTGGATAGCTATCTCTGGCCCCTTGGTTCCTGTCTATGAGATGGCACGAGGCCGGAAGAAACCATTCCCCGCTTTCAGATAGGTGTCTCGATCTCGTCCTACAATCGGCATAACAACTTCTCTTTCTTTCCTCTTCGAGCAGCACCTACTTATTCCACTTCAGAGGATACCTACTTTGCGAGTTAGCTCCTTGCTTGGTGAAAAGAAAGGGTTTTCCCTGACTTCATTCCTTCTTGCTTGGTTCGTGCCGGTCTACTTCTGCTAAAGGTACCTGCTATCGTTCAAAAACTCATCTTTTCTGTACACATCCATGGGCATAGAAAGGGAATTAAGCTTGTGTTGAAGGGGCTATCATTGAGAGGTCTTACCCTTCAAGGGGAGACTTGCTTGCCGGGGAGAAAGCTTCCCTAACGAGTCAAAAGTGGCGAAGCCATGTCTTCTCCTTCGGTTAAGCCTCGCTTAGCCAGGAATGGTAGCGAAGGAAAACAAGCCCTATACTGGAAGTGGTCAATCAGAGCTGGAAGGGGACCTCGTTCGGTGAGAAACCTAAGATTATATAAGTCTGAAGAAAGGTTTAGCACTTATTATTGTAACAATCAGTATAAGGCTTATAAGAAGCCTTAAAAGTTAGACTATTATCATGCATTAGAGGTCGATTGTGCGACAATAGGCTTCTTTCACCGAAGGGAGCGATGGGATCCAGTTGCTTATGCCTTTAGTTAACAAGTTAACAGTGGACCATTCAATACTAGTGGCGCGAGGGGAGAGTGACAAGAGACCTGTTCCTGTTGTTCTTCCGATTGTCGGTTCCGAATACGAAAGGTAAAAAGCAAGGAAAGGTAATGTCAATTGAAGCCAGGCCTTTTCGGAGGAGGAACATGCGGAACAGGAAGATTTTTTTGGTTGGACGAATGACAGCCTGGAACTCACTTACTTCCTTTGCAAGCACTATTCGCTTTTAATATATAGAAATCCCCCATCTTCAAGCAGAATGAGAATGACTTTCATCATTAGCTTAGGGAGGAAAGTTTTTGATTCAAAATCTTAATAGAAAAAAGAAGCCCTGTGCTTTATTAGCACAGTTCTAGAAAGAACTCAGCAAGAAAGAGAACACAGCACGGCTAAGAAAGCAATACCGAAAAGCAAACAAAGCTAGGGTTGCGCTTGCAGCGCGCCTTTCCAGCGAGCACACCTTCCCCGCCCTTGGAATCAACCGTCTTTGAGGAGAAATCCTTTCCTGAAGTTCAACAAGCTATTCGATTAGGGTAAGATAAGAAAGCTGTAGGCTTTGGCATCTAAAGAGAGATCTGCACATGGTGCTTTCCTTCTTTCGTTCTTTGTTTATGTACCTACAAAGGCTAGATACATTTGCTAGTAAGGCAAGGCAAGCGAATCCAGCCTAATGGAGCACAGATACAATTGACATTGCCTCTTCTTGCGAAGATTGGGTTAAGTTCAGCCATTCCTAGGCTTTCCCGTATCCTTTTGAGTCGGTTAAGGACAGAAAGAAAGTTCAGAGTTTAGATGGAATGCTTACTATCAGTGCATTAGATGTCCTAGTTGTCCAGTACCAATCTGCTTTCAAGGTTCAGTGTGCCTTCGTTCAGTCTCCAGTCTCTTGCAAGTGCTATCGAATCCTCCCTAGTACAGGGTGTGGCATAGGGTATTGTGCAGGATACTGTACCCGCGACCGACTCAGTGGTACGATGTCCCTTCCCTACCTTTCTTTGCTTTGTTTATTCTAGCTTCGGGGAGACAGTTGGACATAGCAGGGTTTGTGATGGACACGATTATTATCCGCGTCCGGGCTACCAAGAGGTTACGCTCTTACCCTTTCGGTTCGCTCATGACTCGGCTGGCTGCTAGACTGGTAGTTGTGGTTGACTGGTACAGTCTAGAGGTCATAGATCCAGAGGACGTGGGTGAGGAGATGTTTGCATGCTCCGACTATAGGCCGCTACGGTTTCACCGTGGGCTACGCTACTTTGGTGACAGAGGTGGTCCTGAGCAGATTACTAGCGTAGCTGCGAGGCTGAGTAGAGAGAGAGCTTCGAACGAATGGAAGGCGGGGCTCGTCACCTCCACCTGCAACCACAACCGCATTCCCTACTTCCAACTCGAATACATCGAAAACAACAATCAGACAACAATCGACCTACAAGAGCCCCTTACACACACGGGAAAGACTAGGAGAGAGTTGGAATGGAAAGCTTACAAGGCTTACACCAAGAAATTCTATGGCAATGGTTCTAGACCCGGAGACTCAGTCCCCAAAAAGCCTGAAATCGAAAAAAGAAAGACTTTAGGACTCCTGGTCCTCCACCCCACGAGGAAAGACAAAGCTTTCTCTTTTCATTCGAGTAAGCTTCACCTCTTCCGAAAGTCTCCTCCCTCATATCCTTCGATCCGGGCCAAGTCTTACTCTCATATTAGTAGTAGCTGTAGCGACATCTCCCTTCCTTTGTAGGGGAACGGGAAATGCCCGGGGAAGAACCCTGACACTCAGTCCTCTCCGTCTACCTCTTTACCAGCTAAGCCACGTCACCCCTCGTCTATTAACTTCTTTAATGTGGGAAAGGGGGGATAGACCGAGGAAACTTGCTTGACTTCGAGTGAAAGGCAATCAATCTCTAGCTTTCGACTAAGCTAAGAAGCAGATAGGATAGGATCAATCTAACTAAAAAGTACCTTCCCTAGGGCAAGACATCCCAAGGAAAGAAAATGAAAATAAAGGAAAGAACTAAAGCTGGAGTGGAGACTGAGGGCAGGCAAGCTTGAAGAGGGCGTCAGGCCGGAGAAAGGTGCCACGGGAACGGAATCAGGAGCAGGGCGGGAAGCTTAAGAAAGAGATCCGGGATTCCCACGAAGCTAACTAAAGAGAAGGGGCATACCGAGATCGAGTAAATAAAAAGGGAGCGGGGACAAGATGATCGACTTCTAGTTGCAGCGGATCCTGTGGTCCTCCTCCTCTCATATCAGAATCAGAAGAAAGAGAAGATGCTTGCCCGATTAAAGTGGCAGGGATAGGAGCTTTGGTACGAGACTCAAATGGTTCCAGGGTGCCGGAGATGAAAGCTTCTTCTTTAGATCACGAGGCGGGAGGTTACCGGCTTTCTTCGAAGTTAGGTTAGGGTTTGGCGAAAGAAAAAAAAAAAAAGTATGTCGACGCTAAGCATAGCTACCAATGCAAACCAGTCTGTCTTATAATAAGATAGTAGCTCGCTTCCGACTTGCATGTGTTAAGCATAAGGCTTTCTCTTCATTGAAAGATAGATCTTCCAGAACCGGTCATACTTATACCTCAACCGAGGTTTGAATACTTGCTTCCTAGTAGCTCTCTTTCCTAGCTTCAGGGAGAAGCCCGAGAATATCATCGCTCGATTCGAAGTACCCGACGATTTTAGTCACCGATAACGGACCAAAATGGATTGTTTAGCAAGTTAAAGATTTTTGACTCAAAAAGTTTACGAGCGTATCCTAATTCGCTCGTATCACTCCCGAGGGACCGGAAAAAAGGTTTTTCGGGCTGAACAAGGGGGGGCTTCACACACTCAAATGAGTAGAGATAAGGGGAAGGCTTCTCTCGAAATCTTCAAGCAACTCGATTAGGGTAGGCAGTGTGCATTCTTCTCTCGGCTCTAGAACAGGAAGAAGGGAAGTTAGCCTTTCTTCTTTCTTTGCCAAAGCAGGGCCCACCGCTATCATGCATGATGCAATCTCTTGGTCTTCATCTGAGGAATGGTTTTGTTGTTCTCTTTGATTTCAGGTGGTCCGCGACGGGTGACCGGAACCGTCGAATTCTTGCTTTGGGGTAACCACTTCCCAATCGTCATCCTCATGGAGATCGGGGTCTCCCCACATTATATCTCCATCTGGGCTATTGACAGCTACCAACCCCCGCTCTATCTCTTCTGAGTCATCAGGGATGCCCCGAACTTCGGTGTCCAGAGGATCCATCTCTTCGACGGGTATAGAGGCTGGTTGCAGTGCTACAAACCTTATATACACCATTTTTGTAGTCGCTTGTCTTATGAGTGAATCTCGATATATATCTGGCCTATTTGATTGAAGCTGAAGGCCTGTTCAAAAGATCAGATAGGCGGGTGGAAGCAAGAAAACGGCTGGCTAGCTCGTGCAATCTCAAAACAAGTCCTTCGCTTTAGTAAAGTAAGCTATCTTTGGTTTCTAAGGTTCTCGGGGCACTACGGTAGGACGTAGATCGATCATGACGAGAATGGACTTCTCCGTAATGTAATAGAAGAGTCACAGCCCCTTCTCGACTAGACGAAGGAGATATGAATTCCATTCAGGCTTGGCTTGACCCTCCTGGAGGCGCAAAGTTCATCATTCAGTGTGGTGGGGAGCCTCGCCTGGCAGATTGGGATGACTTGGATGCTGGGCAGATCCGGATAGAGTCTCGCTCATAGATAGAGGAAGAGTACGCGCGCTACGGGCATCGGATCAGATAGCCCTTCGGGCAACCAACCGCACATCCAATTCCGATCATGGAGGGATGGCTGAGTGGCTTAAGGCATTGGTTTGCTAAATCGACATACAATCTTCTTGTATCATGGGTTCGAATCCCATTTCCTCCGGCAGAACGGGCGGGCGTGAGAGAAAGAACCTCTTGGCGGAGTTCCCAAAATAGCACTACTTAGTGACTAGGAGCGGAGAGCCTGTTTCGCGTTTTTTTTTTACTTTTCCCTTACTAGTCAAGTGGTAAGGTAGGGCGCTCTTCGATGAATAAAACACAGACTTTAGGAAAGTGGTTCAGGTAGCTCAGCAGGTTAGAGCAAAGGACTGAAAATCCTTGTGTCAGTGGTTCGAATCCACTTCTAAGCGGGCGAAGGGTCATGAGGACACGTAGCCGGGAGCGAGCCGAATTTGGAAATTCAAGTGAAAGAAAAAGCCAAAAAATCTCGCTCCTGCACTCTACGGCTTTTTGGCGTCGCCATATCTTGCTGGAGGCAGATTTTCTAAAAAAAGCGGTTGATTACTCGGATTGGTTCTCGCCTCCCTGTGTCCAAAAGGATGGGCGAGTTCGGTTCAAGTCTTCATCGATCGGGTGGATCTATATGCTCCGGGGGGGTGAGACGAGGTGTAGCGCAGTCTGGTCAGCGCATCTGTTTTGGGTACAGAGGGCCATAGGTTCGAATCCTGTCACCTTGACCAAGGAAGGGCTCTTTTTCTTTTTATATAGATCTGACACCCTTTCCCGGGAAAAGAAGTTAGGGATCACCATTTTGATTTTGGGCAACAGAAAAGCTGTTGTTTTGCTTCTCCATTTCCAAGCAACCCTGTGATGTGACTATCTGTAACCATATAAATGACGAGTATGAATAACGAACTGCCGTAGCCCCTTTCTCATCTCTAATGGCCATGGATACATAGTGGCTGGTCGAGGGGTTATCGCTGGCACTACTTCCACTTGATCGCTTCGTACTTCACATTCGATCAGCAACTTTAGGCTAGTTTATTTCCCTTCGTCCTGACCTGGCATACAAATAAAAGCCCATGACCTTCTTTTCGTCTTCAAGGAATGTCTGTAGCGTTCTCATCTCTGTACTGAATGATTGAGCTACCCATGCTATGACGGAACTACTCCACTGTCAACTGATCGAACTAGACTGATCTAGCGACACTAGCATCTATCCATCAAGGAACTGAGCTATGCCACGGATGTCGCTCTGACTGAACTACCGAGACTGACTGACAAACGAACCCAGCTCTCAAAGACCTAGCTATACTACTTAATTACTGACCCATGCTACCTATTCTAGTGCGCTAGGTAGGAAAGGGAGACAAGAACTACATTGCTATACCTGAATCAGTTTGACTCAATGCTTGCACTTAGACCTTTCCCCCAAGCTTCCTTCTATGCTGCCAGAAGCGGAGAGGAGGGTTTTCACAACACTTAAACCGAAAGAAGAAATGCCCTAGCTCAGCTTCCTAGCATGACACATCAGCTACGCCATCAGAGACTGAATTAGAGCCTGGAATGATCCTCCACTTGCTAGTCATGAAATATCACCGCTCCGTCTTTCGTTGCTCTCTTAAGCTGCTTTACGAGTGCAACCAAGTTCAAGAAACTGCTAATTAAGATACGATGCTGGTATCTATCTAAAAGTCAATATCTGTGAGAAGCTTCTTTCTCATAAACATCCGAAGCAACGAGAGATGCCCAAAATCCTATTTCCTCTTTCCTCCATAACCTTACCAATACTCCCTCGCCTGGAATTCTCCCAGTAAGCTGATCAGACACAGCCCTGGACTTCCCTTCACTACCAACCCCTCCCCTTAAGATTCCTCACCGCCTGGGTATGAAGATACCTCACTGCCTGGTTATGTTTGCAAGTTGCAGAAAGCATTGTATGGTCTTAAACAGGCATCACGCGCTTGGTATGATAAGTTTTATAGCTTTTTAATCAGTAAAGGCTTTCTTATGAGCCGTAGTGATTCCTCGTTATTTATTCAAACTAACAGTTTGCGAACTACAATTCTTGCGGTTTATGTGGATGATATTATTATAACTGGCAGTGATACCTCTTATATCTCCACTCTAATCACTGAATTAAGTGCTCCGCTATAAAGAACCTCGGGAACTTGAACTATTTTCTTGGCATTGAGGTACTCAAGACAAGAATGATCGTGGACTTTTTTTAACACAGCAAAAATATGCGTTGGATCTCCTCCAGAGAGCTGCTATGCTGAATTGTAAGCCCTGCTCTTCTCCAATTAACTTTAAAATCAGTCCTCTGCTGCAGTCTCTTCTACTCCATTTCATAATCCATCTCTGTACAGAAGCATCGTTGGAGCCCTGCAGTATATTACAAGACCTGATTTGGCCTTTGCTGTTAACTCTGTTTGTCAACACATGCAATCTCCTACAGATGACCACTTTACTGCAGTAAAACGTATCTTGCCTTATCTCAAAGGGACTGTTACAACTTGGTATTCAGTTCACTAGAGGACCTTTCACTCTTACTGCCTATTCAGACGCTGATTGGGCAGGTGATACTTGTGATCGTCGGTCGGTTAGTGGCTATTGTCTTTTTATGGGTAATAATCCCATTGCCTGGTGTGCTAAGAAGCAGGCCACAGTTGCCAGATCTTCAACGTATAGATGCTTAGCTCATACTGCCGCTGAATTATCGTGGCTTCGCATGCTCTTCAAAGACTTACAGATTCCTTTGTTTCATGTGCCAACCATTTGGTGTGATAATATATTTCAGCCATCTCCCTCGCCTCTAATCCTGTGTTCCATGCTCGCACGAAACAAATAGAGGTGGACTACCACTTTATTCGGGAGAAAGTTATCCATAAATATCTTAAAGTGCGGCATACGAAACTTATAGCACAAAGTCGGTACCATTGACTGAACACAAACACAAGATCAATCAAGTCTCACATGTGAACGAAATCGAGAGGGAAGAGCATGGATGCTAGCAGCACCGGAAGTTCTCGTTCAGTATGAAGTTGAATGCAAGCCTATGTCCATCTCGTGTAGTTGAGGAGGCCCGCGACAAACCTCAATTTCTTCTTGCTGCTAGTGCTTCTTGTTAAAGCAGCTTTCAGTTTTCTCTTAATGTTACAAGCTGTTGTTGATCTAAAAAGAGTAAGTATAGTTACGGTTCTTTCCCCGAGCTAGAAGCAGTTAAAAAGATTCTCAAGTTACAGTTTTTAATTCACTCCAGATGGGGTAAATGTTCAGTGGCTATCTTCTCGACTGTCTGCTTTACGGAACGAAATCAAGTGTGATTGAAGTAGCCAGGTTGAGACAGGTCGGCCTTCTTGTCCTGCCTTGAGAGAGGACTTGATTAGATCAACTGCCCATGATAGTGCAATCGAGAGAGTGAAGGGAGAGAGACCTCTGGGGCCAGTCAAGTAGGAGGTTTAGCAGTAAATTACATCTCGAAGAAGACCTCCTAAGGACGCCAGCCAGTAGAAAACAACAATTTAGTTGTAAGGTCTTGTCCACCCTTTCTTGCAAATCGATGCCCCATGAACAACGTTTATGAGAAGTTGATCAAGGACCCATTTTTCCAGCCAAACCTTAATGCTTGATCCCTATGGAGGCTTACTAGTAAAGGGACCGGTTGGAACGACTGACAGAAGAAAGAAAAGCGCGAAGGGAGATGATCTTCACAACCGCAAGGAACGGCTGCTGGGAGTCGGCCTCCATTGCTGCCGGGTTCACACCGCTGCTGCAACTTGTCTGCCGAAGAGGAGGCTGCACACCGTGATCAGCATGACTGTGAAATGATGAGGATGGCCGCTGCTCCTCTTCTCTTGGCTTTCATGAGGTTTCATCCGTGGAGAACACAACTTTTCGTCTGCGCGTTGCTCCTACCTTTCTTTCTTTGCTGAGGTTTTCCAAGCGGCTCGTTAAGGCTAATGCTCATGGTGGATTTTCCCATCAGATGCAACCGTAGCAGGGCTTATGGCAGGGACTCTTGCTGTTGTGTGATTGCCCGAGAAGCACACACCACGGTCTGACATTTCACCACAAGGACCAATCTTTTGTCACTCATGCGGTCTATTTTCGATCATGATGGAGATGGGAGAGTCATGCTTTGAATCTCTACTACTCTGCCATCCACTTCCGAAACATCACCAAGCCTGATACCGAACAAGGCATCCATCACCGTCTTCCTGCAGCAAAGGTTCTTTGCTTGACAGCTTTGAAACGTCGTCCCCGACCCCCTTCCCTCGCGAGGTTTGGCTAGGCTCTATAATTGCCTTCTCGGAGAAAGAATGTAGCCGGCTTTGAAGCCGTGACCGCACCCATGGCATGATGTTTTAAGATCGGTCCTAACATGGTTTGCTAAGCATGGTGTTAGCATGGCGTTCCAAGACCAAACCTGATGTGTTCTCTTCATTTTGTTAACAAAAAAAGAAGAAGGAAAAGAAAATGTTGAGAAAATGGGCCTTTGGGCGTGGCCCTCACGAAACGGGCCCGGTGCCAGTGTGCACGACCCGTGTAACATGGGCTTTAGACCTCCCTTAACTAAATCTCCAGGCCTGCCAAAGACTGCTCACTTACGAAATGGGCCTAAGCCCATATAGACTCGGCCCGTCCAAATGATGTTCAGCGGTCTAAACCTACCTGGATCTATTGAATCACCACCCGGCAATCATAGAGAACCTATCAGAAAGGGTATGTTTCATTCGATATAAAATCCATTTAATAGGTCCGATCCAAGCGACCTTATTGCTTGCTCCGACCCAGGTAGTGCATCCATAGCTCAATCAATCTCATTTGGTGGTAACTTGGGGTCCATCTCCTTTCTTCCTTTAGGGGTGAAAACCTTCTGGACTGGCTTATCATAAAGGCCAGTGAAAGGGGTTAGGACATAGGTTCCAAATTCTATGGCAAGGACGTCTCGATGCGAGTATCATATGTATATCGAATGGATAGAGAGAGTATCTAATCTATCACACTAACCAACCAACTAAGATGGATTCAACTGGTTGTTTGGGTGCCGTAGATATGCGAGATCGTATGTGTATTCCCCTTGTTGATGCATTGGCACTGTAGGAGTAGTAAAGTAAACCCATTGGGATTGGCATACCACCTCTCCATAGAGAAACTTCTGGAAATAACATTATTATTCACTAATACAATCCCTTTAATGTCCCCGAGAAGGAGAAGCTAGTCATACAACCCCGGTTTCTAAAAAGAAAAACATTTCATGAAGTGAAATCCGATGGATTGGACCTTTGTATAGATCCCAACATAAGGAAGGGTCACGTATTTGAACTCAAACCTCCTGTGAAAGGGTCATGGGTAGTGCCGTTGTGAAGACCTGTTGAGCTAGCAGTCTCTGCTGCTATGGCATGGCTCCAATGATTCAGCATCTTGAGATGGATTTCTCATCTCCGTCCTCTATGTGCCCCGATTAGGAGGGGATTCAGCGAACCCATCCAAATGAGGTTTTGACCATGGAAAAATGTGCAATGAGGAGGTTTTTAAAATCTGTCCCAAACTAACATGGAGGGATTTTCTATTCCAAAGAGAGACGAGTATCGGCTGTATGGCAAGGACCCTCAACCGATGTGGATGAGACACTGGCTGGATGACGGCCGGCTAGCTGCAATGATCTCCTGGGAACTTACTTATGTGTCCTCCCTGTGCTGTGAATTAGGCTCCTTTGATTAGGGGCCCCTGTAGCACACTATGCTCTACGTGTAAGCCTCATCCTCGTTACCTATATGGTGTCTTCAATTAGAACAGCTCTACATTGTACTAACTGCTGAATACTCCTTTCTCCTCTAGGTCTTGTGGATTAGTCCTCTCTCCCGATATGTGTGAAATCAATCAGTCACTAACCAGTACTTCCTGGACCACTCCTTTGTATCGTATGTGGGGAATCAATCGATTACTAACCGGTGCCACTCCACCTCCACTCCCCATCGACTGGCATTCTCTGGCGTGACCGAACTCACTCTGTGTCTGTCCACCTACCTTATCCTAATCACTGGATCGTAAGTAATGCCTTGTTTATGTAATATTATTTCTTTCTTGTTACAATGGACTAGGTCAACGTCTCCATGGCGATATCGTATATCAATGAGAAGTAGTACTTTCTATCTAGTAGTTCTACTCGTAAGCTACTACGGAAGCGGACTGGGACTGTGCGTACTGGGGAAGGGGGTTGCCTTCCTTGCTCTCCCTTCGTTTATTACGGAACTCAACTAAGTAGGATTAACTCAACTCTTTTCTTACGAGTAGTTCGTCAAAAGTCCTACATCCTCGATTGCAGGCGAAGAGGCAGACCGTGCAGCTACGGCCATTTAACAATATGAAATACCTGCCTTAAGAGTAACAAACTCCTTGAGTGCACTCACACGCCTAAGAAGGAATTATTAAAGCCCGGCCCCATCCATATTCAAGACAGGAATGGGCTAAGGTCCGACCTATCCAATCCTAAGAAGGTAGCTAGATCTTCTCTCTTGTTTCCTAGCTGCTATTAGTCCTATCCGAGTTAGCCCTCTCAATCTTAAGGGGGCACCTTAGCGCAACTTGAAGGACAGGAAAGGGGCAGTTTTGGCTAGACTAAGAACCCGAACCACGCCTATTTAGGTATTTATTAACAAGGCCCTTTGCTCGGTCGGAGATAGCATCTGGGGCCAAGGCCCTGTTCTGGTTACTATAATTAGTGTAGCACCTTTCTTTTTAGGGCTTAAAGGCGAAGCGCTTCGTCCGGGTTTTCTCCCCAGGTTAGGGGCGGCTTTGAGTGGGCTTTATCCGTATGAGCGGAGCGTTCAGCGGTGTGGGCAAGATCTGGAGAGATTTGTTCATGAAAACATCCCCTTTTCGGTTCGGGGTATTCCTCTTTAGTGATTGGCACCTTTAGTCATTTTTCTGGCAAAGGCCATGAGGTTTTGGTGTTTGCCGGCCTAACTCACTAAGCTTCCAGTCTCATCTGTCTGAGATCCTAACTCGACGAAAGTATAAGCTGAAGCAGAGGCTTCACCAAGAGGGATTTCCCACACTTGGGAGTTGGGTCGCGGGAATACTTTCTCAAAAGGATTTGTCTCTGTATGACCGGTGTCTGACCAGGAAAACTAACGCAGATTGACTTGGATGAACCCGACCGGGTTTGAAACGAGCAATTTATGAATAGGAAGATGCCCACCAAATGGAAGCTTTTCATAGTCTCTCCCGAACCCTCCGGGGTATGGTATAGATAGGGCTCAAGATGTCTTTTTTGACCTGGCCGAGTTCTCTTAAAAGTGGAGATCTTGACCTAGTTCTCTGACTGCTCTAGATGGGCTTTGAAGCATGCTGCTCTCCTTGAATCAAAAGAGGAATTCACTACAAAGAGATGCAAGCTAGACTCCCTCGGTGCTGTCCTTTTTGATACACCCTCTTGGGCTGTTTCCCCTATCTATTGATAGTTGTATACTCAAATCTTACCTACTAACGTTATTCTAGCTGAACCAGGCTGGCTCTCAGCTATACCCGCCACAGCCGCCCTTGATAGCTTCGATGACCTGCCTTTCCCAGACAAGAATACTTGGGAATTTACTACTATGGATCAACCAATTGGTTGTGACAGAACGGAGAAGGGGAATTTGTCTGAACTTTCTCTTCCTGGGAGCCGTGCCGTGAGACTACCTAACCGGTACCAATTGGGATCTCCTTTTCTAGGGACAAAGAAAGAAACCGTCTCGTGGTCTCACCAACCTCATGCTCAACGCGTTGCTCAGACAAGCTGATAGCGAACGGTTTATGGCAGTTCTGAAGCTCCGAGGAACCGGGCACCAGCTCTCGATTCTTCCTTTAGCCGTGGACCGTAGAAGCGATGTGCTCAAGAGCGGGGGAAGGTTATAAATGTAGTTTCTTCCATGGTATTCAGTAGTTCCCTCATTAATTAGATTCAAATTCCTTTGGTTTCGAGAGCTGATTGAGATGCGAAGAAAAAACGAGAGACAAAGCAGAAAAAAAAAGAAGATAGATGGGAAGTCGAATAGAGCTTAGCGGTTAGAGGGTTACATCCTAATTCCAAGCACTAGAGAAAAAGATGAAGTGATTCTTGGTTCAGTCGAAGACTTTCCACTTTTCATGGAATTAGCAGATACTAGATGACTCGATGGCGATACCCATCCTTTCGATCGTTTCATGCGGAATGAGAAGTTGTTGGAGAGAGACCGGGATAGAGTTGGAGGTTACCCTAAGGAGAAAGGAACGAGACGGATGTGGGCTCTTTGCTCCTTCCCAGATCGGACTAGCTTCGTAGTTCCATGGATTCGAACGAAGTGGTTCCAACGAACCGGACCGGGAGAGAGCAAGAATGATTTGAACAAGGGGTCCGGTGGGGTGGCCCCGAGCTCGGTTTGGAAGGAAGGTTTTTCTTTTTGAGAAAGGGGTTCCTATACAAAATGCAAACGTTTGTTCTAGAAAGAGAATGCCTACTATACATAATCTAAGGGAAAAGACATGAGATCAAGTGAGAACTCAAGAATGTTATTGCTCCTCAAGAAAGAAAAGACGGCAGGGAACTAAGGTGATGGCTTGTAGCTTTTCCACCTACCTATCATACAATCTCTACTTTGAGACCTGATGAATGAAGGGCGGGAGCAGAGTCTTCATCTGCCACCTCTATTCAATCACTGAAGCCCAGCAATAGATGTTGATGGATTCAGCCCAATAGAGTGTAGTGTCACATGGCTGCAAATAGACTGGATTAGGTTTCACAAGATCTCCTCGTCCTCGGTCAAGAAGTGGAACCAATTGCTTAACTTCGCGCAAAGGCAGACATGCGGTGGTTAGTACGCCTTGAGTGAGGAGTGAAGTTCAGGGCGGAGTCGCTGCTGCTGCTTTCTGTCCGTAGTTATAGCTGCTTTATTTTATAAAGGATGAAGCTAGGCTTTGAGGAGCATTGCATTTCTTTTGCCAAAGGCCAGTGATTGACTAACTGTGTTCTACGGGTGTGATCGACTAGGCTGAGGAACTACTCTCTATATAATAACTAAGATAATAGAAAACTCGCTTGATCTTGTTCATACAGATGGCACTAGAAAAAATCCCGAATCTTCTTCTGTCACTAAGATACTCGATTCAGACTCTGCCTCAAATAACTTTTTATTAGGGAAAGGGTCAAAAAGAGGTACTTTCGCCCATGGTGAGATAGAACATTCGCTAGATGAGTGAAAACTTTTTCGATCTGATACCCCATAATGAGAACTGGTTCATAAGGTTTGCCACTAGGGGATGGATAGAGCTAGACCTTTATTGATTGGAGACCCAGATTATAGAGCACTTTTTGACAGAGGGCATAGCGTTATTCCTTTTACGGATAGGTGGGACTAAGACCGATATCATGGTCTTCCTCCTTCTCGATGCGCGGTAAAAAGTCTATTTTGGAATTCCTTTAATGGACGAGTTCATACAGCCAGTGCTATTATACTCGGTTCCAATGGCTTTTCCTAAATATCTAATTTTCTGGAGCGAAACTTCAATCTTGGAGGAAGGGTAGTTTGACACCCGTTGCATAAAAGCTACTGGGGCAACCGTAAACATAAAGCTAGATAAGCAAAGGGAGAGGGAACTACGCTCCCAAGAAAGAGCAAAACCTCGCCAAGGCATGCTACAACCTAAACTGCGACGATGGCTCCAAACCGGATACGAAGCAAGCGAAAGCAAGCTAGCCAGGGAAGGGGGTTAGCACGGTAGCGGGCCTCCTCGGCCTTGACAGGCTCCCGTTGATATAGCCTTCTAAAATGAGGAAGTTTTCTCTCTTCCTTCTCAACCCGGCCTTTACTTTAAGGATGAGCGGCCAGCACGCATAATCGAATGCTTCACTCGAAGGGCTACGCCATATAAATATAAGGAGGCTTCCCGCCACCTTGTCCACCTTCACGCCTAGGAATTGCATAAGGACCGGCTCACGACCGTCATTCCGCATTTGGTAGTTGGTCTGCCATTGAGGGTAAGCCCTATTTGAGACTAAGGCAGGCTTCTTTTGACTGCATTTTTTCCTGCTTTCTTTGCGCCCTTTCCACCTAGTTATAGATTTATTTAATGCCTATAAACTGGGACCAAGCCAAGTAAGTCCATAGATCGTCTGTTAATCCTTCTTTGAATCCCAGTTGTATTAGTATCCGTCGTCGTCTGGGGTTTTAACATGACCAAAGTAAAAAAAGTCTTGTCCCAGTTTTGAAGCCTCGAAAAGTCTCTCTATCTGGCTTTGTTATTATTACAGTGTCATCTGCAACCAGCCGTAGAGATATGGAGAGAGGGGACAGCCTTGTTGCAGACCTTTGTTTGGTTCCTATTATGAACCCCACTGGTCGTCCATGGATGATAGGTACTATTCATTGTATATAAAAAAACTTTCGTATCCTACTATGCAAATCCCATTTTCCTGTCGCATATAGAAACCTATGATTAACATTATCATATGCCTGGTTTGGCGAGTTTAGTGATCATGGCTGGCTCACCTGATCTATCAGCTGACTAGTAAGCCTCCTTGGGATAATCATCAATATCTCTTCCTATCCAAATGAGATTAGGAGGGCGCCTTTTTAAAAGTTAAAGAGCCAGCGTGTCTTTCAATCTATTGGCAATTACCTTAGTCATTCTCTTATACAGTGTAGTCCTCATAGCAATGGGCCTCGGTCTAGTGAGGTTTTGCTTTTTTGGAAATCATTGCCAGGAAGAAGGATTGAATTGCATCTGGTTTGCTCCTGTTCGACTTCAATTACCATATGGAGATGGAGGTCGTCCTTAATTATGTTCCAGCACTACCCCTGAATCTATCAACCAAGTAGAAGTTGAAGTTCAGTTGGAATCCATCTAATCTAGTTTGACTATGAGCAGGCCCTCTGTTGTTGATAGATAGCTTAAAAGATTGAATTGAATCATTTTTTTTGTGCCTCGGGGACTCTTTCAAATATTTGGTGGACTGCTCCTATATGCTGTTGGCTCGATAAGATGGATAAGTGTGATAACAATTTCATAACTTCTATCCTTATCTCCTCATGCTGAACCAGAACCAGGCCTCTTGGGCATTTTAAAATGATAAAAGTGTGGATTCTGCCTTTCTTAATAGATGCGTGAAAAAAAGAAAAACCTTTTAACCACAACTGTCGAGATTGTAGGCGCAGCGACTCCCCGACCCTTCTTGACTTAAAGCTGAGCTTCCAATCTTCTATACATACAAGAGTTCTCTATGTGTTCTGCATGTGGTTCTCTCTCAATTGCTCTTCCTTTTCCAAAAACGTGTTTTCCGCTTGTTTTGAAATTTCATTTACACAATTGAATTAACAAGAGGAAAGAAAAACCAGTTAAAAAAAATCCTAAACAAAAAGGTCCTATGTAGGTTATCGTTACATTTGAGTTTATAAACTCAATTGAAAACTTCTTCAAAAATCAAACTAAGAAATATAGTAGGTGAGTAAACGTGGCGCACCTACAAGAGCTCGATAGAATAGGGCTCTATTCGATCCGTCCAGGTCCAGGTAAAGACCTTAACCTATACTATACCTTATGAACCCTTGAGTCCTTTCTTTTATGCGAGGATGCAAGTGTAGGATAGATCTTTCCAAAAGTTCACTTTCTTTGTCGAGATTGGGTTGGTGTTCAGTGGACTGGGTACAAGATCGAAAAGAACCCTACCCTATATACTATATATAGGATATAGGCAAGAGGCAAGCGCTGTCCGTCTTCATGGCCTCAATAAGACGTGGTATTGTACTGGCCCGTTTCGCAGCACGGAGTATACCGTGATCTCCGTTAGTTCCGGTTCGGCTTTTTCCCCAATTTCCCACTCCTTCTGTGAGGCCTCACCACACTTCGACACAAGAGAAGAGGACCGGGCGCTTTGCTTGTCTTGTATCTTCGGGATACGAGTTGGCGGTCTTCTTTAAGAGAACTTCAATCTAATACTCGTTATGGATCAACTCATTGCTGATTTCGTTTCTAGGATGGGTTTGGCTCTGCCTGTAGCTATTCTTGTAGCCGTTAGGGCTGGCCGAATGATCCATCAAATGAATAGTCAAAATATGGAAACAAAGGTAACTGATCTAACGATAAATGTTGTTAAAGAGAAAATCGTTGACCAACTCTCAAAAGAATTGAGAGTCTATAGAGAGACTACTGAGGATGTGAACTTACCAACAGGAGTCAATCTCCAAGAGGTAAGCGCACGTCTATTTTTTGGAGAAGCAAGAGTGAACCTTCTACACATACACAATAAATATTGTGATCTTTTTTCTCAGGGAACGCAAAGTGAATACTTTGTCCAAGTTATACAATTTCTTGGAGGGTCGTTTTTCTTTTTCTGATGGTTCCTGACGTACGGGAGTTATAACATTTGAATTTCTCTTACATTCCACGTTCCCGAAATGGATCCTCTTAAATATTTCACATTTTCGAAGCGACAGCTTACTTCGATCTTTCATAGATTGAGTCTTTTCTTTCTTTTCATTTTGACCTTTCTCAGTCTCTCTTATTGTCTCTGTTTACTAATCGAGGTGGATTTGGATCTCTTTCTTTGGAAAATGAAATCAATGTTGCTAGGGAAAGTGATGTCTTTATTAAGGTCGCATGGGATGATAGAACTTTTTCTTTTTTGTGGAGACCTCACTCTAGGGAACATGATGATGTCAGAATGTCAGAAGAAGGTTACGCCGCATCAAGCTCGTAGGGGGGCGGCTCTTCGAAACGACCTCCTCTCGACATCGACTTAAATGCCCCGGAGCAGGAGCCTGCCCCTCAGTTGGAATCGGGTAACGGATGAGATACGGAGGCCCTAAATTCTGGAGTTGGAGCAAGAACGTCAAAGAATCGTCGAAGCTTCTGCCCAACAGGAGGAGAGAAGGCGAGCCCAAGAAGAGCGGTATTGGCAATTTCATTTTGAAAGGAGGAAAGAGGGTAGAAAACGAACGACTAAGATTTCGAATCAATTAGAATAGATATGGGCAGGATATGACGATTCCGACAAGGACAATTCTTTCGTCGCGCCTAATCTTGATTCACTATTTCCATTTTTTTGGACGACAAGTTTCAGTTTTAAATCTTAATGCATTTTGTTTTCGTAGACGAGTGAGCAGAGCCCATGAAATAAGGAAGCCCGTCATAGAGCAGTCGACTAGAAGTAGAAGACTGCTGGCCTGAGAGAAGGCGACCTCTCTCGGGAAACATGTCCAAATTTCTCTTCTTTCTTTTTGATTTCGGGTTTCTTTTTCAGGGGCCCAGAACGCTAAAAGGTGGTTGGAGAAGGAAACCGAACCTCTAATCGACCTGGACACATAATTCTTGGCGCCGAGAGAGATTTGAGATTCCGTAAGTAACTCAGTGAGTGCTTTCGAAGAAAGGGGAAAATAAAATAGGAACAACCGCGCTGGTCGTACGAAAGTAGTTCTCAGTCGTATCATGGCTCGTTTTTCCCGGTTTACTACTATGGTTCTAGTTTTTATCTCATTTCT